GCTAGCGTAGCTTAATTAAAGCATGACACTGAAGATGTTAAGATGAGCCCTAGAAAGCTCCGCAGGCACAAAGGTTTGGTCCTGACTTTACTATCAACTTTAGCTAAACTTACACATGCAAGTATCCGCACCCCTGTGAGAATGCCCTACAGTTCCCTGCTCGGGAACAAGGAGCTGGTATCAGGCACAACCTCTTCCCCCAAGCCCATGACACCTTGCTTAGCCACACCCTCAAGGGAACTCAGCAGTGATAAACATTAAGCCATAAGTGAAAACTTGACTTAGTTAAAGCTAAGAGGGTCGGTAAAACTCGTGCCAGCCACCGCGGTTATACGAGAGACCCAAGTTGTTAGACATCGGCGTAAAGAGTGGTTAAGATTTATCTAAGACTAAAGCCGAACGCCCTCAGAGCCGCTATACGCACCCGAAGGTAAGAAGCCCAGCCACGAAAGTGGCTTTATATTATCCGAACCCACGAAAGCTATGACACAAACTGGGATTAGATACCCCACTATGCCTAGCCATAAACATTGATAGTTAACTACACCCACTATCCGCCCGGGGACTACGAGCACCAGCTTGAAACCCAAAGGACTTGGCGGTGCTTTAGATCCACCTAGAGGAGCCTGTTCTAGAACCGATTACCCCCGTTCAACCTCACCTTTCCTTGTTTATCCCGCCTGTATACCACCGTCGTCAGCTTACCCTGTGAAGGACTTATAGTAAGCAAGATTGGCACAGCCCAAAACGTCAGGTCGAGGTGTAGCGTATGGAAAGGGAAGAAATGGGCTACATTCACTAGTAAAGTGAAACACGAACGATACACTGAAATACGTATCTGAAGGAGGATTTAGCAGTAAGCAGAAAATAGAGCGTTCCGCTGAAACTGGCCCTGAAGCGCGCACACACCGCCCGTCACCCTCCCCAAGCTTAACTAACCCTAAGTACCTAAAACCTTAAAACTGCAAAGGGGAGGCAAGTCGTAACATGGTAAGTGTACCGGAAGGTGCACTTGGAAAAATCAGAGTATAGCTAAGACAGAAAAGCATCTCCCTTACACCGAGAAGTCATCCGTGCAAATCGGATTACCCTGACGCCCAATAGCTAGCCCCTCCAACCAAGACCAACAAACCCCCATCAATAACCCCTAATACCCTTAACCACCCCCAAACAAATCATTTTTCCCCCCTAGTACAGGTGATAGAAAAGGAACCGCAGAGCAACAGAAAAAGTACCGTAAGGGAAAGCTGAAAGAGAAATGAAATAACCCAGTAAAGCATATAAAAGCAGAGACACACCCTCGTACCTTTTGCATCATGACTTAGCTAGTAACCCCCAAGCAAAGAGTACTTTAGTTTGACACCCCGAAACTAAGCGAGCTACTCCAAGTCAGCCTATTAATAGGGCAAACCCGTCTCTGTGGCAAAAGAGTGGGAAGAACTTTGAGTAGAGGTGACAGTCCTACCGAGCCTAGTTATAGCTGGTTGCCTGGGAATTGGATAGAAGTTCAGCCTCCCGGCTTCTTTTTTCACTTCCAGTCTTCACCCCCCTTCTGACACAAAGAAACCGAGAGAGTTAGTCAAAGGGGGTACAGCCCCTTTGACACAAGATACAACTTTTTTAGGAGGGTGTAGATCATAACTAACCCAAAGGCAGTATGTTTTAGTGGGCCTAAAAGCAGCCACCCGAATAGAAAGCGTTAAAGCTCAAACATAGCCTGACCCCTTCCCATCCTGATAACTCAATCTTACCCCCCTTAACTTACCAGGCCATCCCATGCAAACATGGGAGTGACCATGCTAACATGAGTAATAAGAGAACACGACTTCTCTCCCCGCACACGTGTATATCGGAACGGACCTCCCACCGAACCCTAATCGGCCCCAAACAAAGAGGGTACTGAATAACAAACCAAACAACCAGAAAATCCCCCAGTTATACAACCGTTAACCCCACACTGGTGTGCACCCCAGGAAAGACTAAAAGAAAAAGAAGGAACTCGGCAAACACATGAAGCCTCGCCTGTTTACCAAAAACATCGCCTCTTGCAAAATCAATGAATAAGAGGTCCCGCCTGCCCTGTGACTATAAGTTTAACGGCCGCGGTATTTTGACCGTGCGAGGGTAGCGCAATCACTTGTCTTTTAAATGGAGACCTGTATGAATGGCATAACGAGGGCTTAGCTGTCTCCTATTTCCAGTCAATGAAATTGATCTCCCCGTGCAGAAGCGGGGATACACACATAAGACGAGAAGACCCTATGGAGCTTTAGACACCAAAGCAGACCATGTTAAGCATCCCAAAACAAAGAACCAAACCAAATGATCCCTGCTCTAATGTCTTTGGCTGGGGCGACCGCGGGGAAATACAAAACCCCCACGTGGAACGAGAACACCTCCTCTCACAACCAAGAGCTCCCGCTCTAGTAAACAGAAATTCTGACCAATCAGATCCGGCACAAGCCGATCAACGGACCGAGTTACCCTAGGGATAACAGCGCAATCCCCTTTTAGAGGCCATATCGACAAGGGGGTTTACGACCTCGATGTTGGATCAGGACATCCTAATGGCGCAGCCGCTATTAAGGGTTCGTTTGTTCAACGATTAAAGTCCTACGTGATCTGAGTTCAGACCGGAGTAATCCAGGTCAGTTTCTATCTATGAAGTGATCTTTTCTAGTACGAAAGGACCGAAAAGAAGAGGCCTCTACCACAAGCACGCCTCACCCCCACCTAATGAAAACAAATAAAATAGGCAAAAGGGCATAACCCCTATGCCTCAGAGAACGGCATGTTAAGGTGGCAGAGCCCGGTTACTGCAAAAGACCTAAGCCCTTTCCACAGAGGTTCAAGTCCTCTCCTTAACTATGATCTCAACACTCATTACACATATCATTAATCCCCTAGCCTTTATCGTCCCCGTTCTTCTAGCTGTTGCCTTCCTCACCCTCATTGAACGGAAAGTCCTTGGCTACATACAACTACGAAAAGGACCAAACATTGTAGGCCCCTACGGACTCCTCCAACCCATTGCCGACGGAGTAAAACTATTTATTAAAGAGCCTGTACGACCCTCAACCTCCTCACCCCTCTTATTCCTTTTGACCCCCATACTAGCATTGACACTTGCCCTTACCCTATGAGCTCCCATGCCTCTCCCCTACCCCGTAATTGACCTGAACTTGGGCATCTTATTTATCCTAGCCCTGTCCAGCCTCGCAGTCTACTCCATTCTGGGATCAGGATGGGCATCAAATTCAAAATACGCACTTATCGGGGCCCTCCGAGCCGTCGCTCAAACCATCTCTTATGAAGTCAGCCTCGGCCTAATCCTCCTCAACGCCATTATCTTCACTGGAGGCTTTACACTCCAAACCTTTAATGTTGCCCAAGAAAGCATTTGACTAATTCTGCCAGCCTGACCTCTCGCCGCAATATGATATATCTCCACATTAACAGAGACCAACCGTGCCCCCTTTGACCTAACAGAAGGAGAGTCAGAACTAGTCTCTGGCTTTAACGTAGAGTACGCAGGAGGACCTTTCGCCCTATTTTTCCTAGCAGAATACGCTAACATCCTTCTTATGAACACACTCTCCGCCACTCTCTTCCTAGGAGCCTCGCACATTCCTTCCATCCCAGAGCTTACTGCGATCAACCTAATAACTAAAGCAGCTCTCCTCTCAATCGTTTTCCTCTGGGTCCGAGCCTCCTACCCTCGATTCCGATACGATCAACTCATGCACCTAATCTGAAAAAACTTCCTCCCACTTACCCTAGCCCTCGTAATCTGACATCTTGCTCTCCCTATTGCATTTGCAGGCTTACCACCCCAACTATAACCCGGAGCTGTGCCTGAAGAAAAGGGCCACTTTGATAGAGTGAACCATGAGGGTTAAAGTCCCTCCAACTCCTTAGAAAGAAGGGACTCGAACCCTACCTGGAGAGATCAAAACTCTCAGTGCTTCCACTACACCACTTCCTAGTAAAGTCAGCTAATTAAGCTTTTGGGCCCATACCCCAAACATGTTGGTTAAACTCCTTCCTTTACTAATGAACCCGTACATCTTAGCCACCCTTCTATTCGGTCTAGGCCTAGGAACCACAATCACATTCGCAAGCTCACACTGACTCCTCGCATGAATAGGACTTGAAATAAATACCCTCGCTATTATCCCCCTTATAGCCCAACACCACCACCCACGAGCAGTCGAAGCCACAACCAAATACTTCCTCACACAAGCCACTGCCGCCGCCATACTACTTTTTGCAAGCACTACCAACGCATGACTCACTGGGCAATGAGACATCCAACAAATATCACACCCCCTCCCCATCACTATAATCACCATTGCTCTCGCCCTTAAAATTGGACTTGCTCCAACCCACTCTTGACTACCAGAAGTCCTCCAAGGATTAGATCTAACCACCGGACTTATCCTCTCCACCTGACAAAAACTAGCCCCCTTTGCCCTTCTCCTACAAATCCAACCCACCAATTCTTCCCTTCTAATCATTTTAGGGCTTCTCTCTACCCTAGTTGGAGGATGAGGAGGACTCAACCAAACACAATTACGAAAAATCCTCGCCTACTCCTCAATCGCCCACCTAGGCTGAATAATCCTTGTTCTGCAGTTTTCCCCCTCTCTCACACTACTGACCCTAATTACATACCTCATCATGACATTCTCCACATTCCTCGTCTTTAAACTAAACAAGGCAACCAATATCAATACCCTCGCTATTTCATGAGCTAAAGCCCCAGCACTAACCTCCCTGACCCCCCTTGTTTTACTCTCCCTAGGAGGCCTCCCGCCACTAACTGGCTTTATGCCAAAATGACTCATCCTTCAAGAACTCACCAAACAAGACCTAGCCCCCACAGCCACACTAGCCGCACTGACAGCCCTCCTAAGCCTATATTTCTACCTCCGCCTCACATATGCGATAACCCTCACTATCTCCCCTAACAGCCTCTCAGGAACAACCCCCTGACGCCTACCAACAACACAACTGACGCTTCCCCTTGCCATTTCTACTATGGCCACCGTATCACTTCTCCCTCTTACCCCGGCCATAATAGCCCTACTAGCCCTTTAAGAGACTTAGGCTAACATCTAGACCAAGGGCCTTCAAAGCCCTCAGTGGGAGTGAGAATCTCCCAGTCCCTGTAAGACTTGCGGGACATTACCCCACATCTCCTGCATGCAAAACAGACACTTTAATTAAGCTAAAGCCTTGCTAGATAGGTAGGCCTCGATCCTACAAACTCTTAGTTAACAGCTAAGCGCTCAAACCAGCGAGCATCCATCTACCTTTCCCCCGCCTAATAGACAGACTAAAGCCCCGGTAGACGACTAATCTACTTCTTTAGATTTGCAATCTAATATGTAAAGACACCTCAGAGCTTGGTAAGAAGAGGACTCAAACCTCTGTTTATGGGGCTACAATCCACCGCTTAAAACCTCAGCCATCTTACCTGTGGCAATCACACGTTGATTTTTCTCGACCAATCACAAAGACATCGGCACCCTTTATCTAGTATTTGGTGCTTGAGCCGGTATAGTAGGCACGGCCCTAAGCCTGCTCATTCGAGCAGAGCTTAGTCAACCAGGAGCTCTTCTTGGAGACGACCAGATTTATAATGTAATTGTTACAGCACATGCTTTTGTAATAATTTTCTTTATAGTAATACCAATCATGATCGGAGGGTTTGGGAACTGACTAATCCCACTAATGATCGGAGCCCCTGACATGGCATTCCCCCGAATGAACAACATGAGTTTTTGACTCCTCCCGCCCTCCTTCCTACTTCTATTAGCCTCTTCAGGCGTAGAAGCCGGAGCCGGGACTGGATGAACAGTCTACCCCCCTCTAGCAGGGAACCTCGCACACGCAGGAGCATCTGTTGACCTAACTATCTTCTCTCTTCATCTGGCAGGTGTTTCTTCAATTCTAGGAGCTATCAATTTCATTACAACAATTATTAACATGAAACCCCCCGCTATCTCTCAGTACCAAACACCTCTATTTGTCTGAGCCGTCCTAATTACCGCTGTCCTGCTCCTTCTCTCTCTTCCAGTTCTAGCTGCCGGAATTACAATACTTCTCACAGATCGAAACCTGAATACTACTTTCTTTGACCCAGCAGGAGGAGGAGACCCCATCCTTTACCAACACCTGTTCTGATTCTTTGGCCACCCCGAAGTCTATATTTTAATTCTTCCTGGGTTCGGAATGATCTCACACATTGTTGCCTACTACTCAGGCAAAAAAGAACCTTTCGGCTACATAGGAATGGTATGAGCCATGATAGCAATCGGCCTTCTAGGATTTATCGTGTGAGCTCACCACATGTTTACAGTAGGGATGGACGTAGACACACGTGCCTACTTCACATCTGCAACAATAATCATTGCCATTCCCACAGGAGTAAAAGTTTTTAGCTGGTTAGCAACCCTTCATGGAGGCTCAATTAAATGAGAAACTCCCCTGCTATGGGCCCTTGGCTTCATTTTCCTATTTACAGTTGGAGGCCTGACAGGAATTGTCCTAGCCAACTCGTCACTAGACATTGTTCTCCATGACACATACTATGTAGTAGCCCACTTCCACTACGTCCTGTCAATAGGAGCAGTGTTCGCCATCGTTGCCGCATTTGTTCACTGATTCCCCCTATTCTCAGGCTACACCCTCCATAGCACTTGAACAAAAATCCACTTTGGAGTTATGTTTGTGGGAGTCAACTTAACATTCTTCCCCCAACACTTCCTTGGTTTAGCTGGAATGCCTCGGCGATACTCAGACCACCCAGATGCCTACACCCTTTGAAACACAATCTCCTCCATCGGCTCCCTAATCTCCCTTGTTGCCGTAATTATGTTCCTATTTATTATTTGAGAAGCATTTGCTGCTAAACGTGTAGTTATGTCAGTCGAACTAACAATAACTAACGTGGAGTGACTGCACGGCTGCCCTCCCCCTTATCACACATTCGAGGAACCTGCATTCGTTCAAGTTCAGTCAAACTAGTCGAGAAAGGGAGGAATTGAACCCCCGTAGGCTGGTTTCAAGCCAACCACATAACCACTCTGTCACTTTCTTTATAAGACACTAGTAAAACAGCCATTACCCTGCCTTGTCAAGGCAAAATTGTGGGTTAAAACCCCGCGTGTCTTGAAAATTAATGGCACATCCCTCACAACTAGGATTTCAAGATGCAGCTTCACCTGTTATAGAAGAACTTCTTCACTTCCACGACCATGCCTTAATAATCGTTTTTCTAATCAGTACACTAGTACTTTACATTATTGTGGCGATGGTCTCTACCAAACTAACTAACAAATATATTCTAGACTCCCAAGAAATTGAAATCATCTGAACAATTCTCCCAGCAATTATCCTGATTCTCATCGCCCTCCCCTCACTTCGCATCCTCTACCTAATGGACGAAATTAATGACCCCCATCTCACAATTAAAGCCATGGGCCACCAATGATACTGAAGCTATGAGTACACTGACTACGAAGACCTGGGATTTGACTCCTACATAATCCCCACACAAGACTTAACCCCCGGCCAATTCCGCCTCCTAGAAGCCGACCATCGAATAGTAATTCCCGTTGAATCCCCCATCCGAGTTTTAGTCTCTGCCGAAGACGTCCTTCACTCTTGAGCTGTCCCTGCCCTGGGTGTAAAAATAGACGCAGTCCCTGGCCGTCTAAACCAGACAGCCTTTATCGCATCCCGACCAGGTGTCTTCTACGGACAATGCTCCGAAATCTGCGGAGCAAACCACAGCTTTATACCTATTGTAGTTGAAGCAGTTCCACTAGAACACTTTGAAAACTGATCATCCCTAATACTTGAAGACGCTTAGCTAAGAAGCTAAATAGGGCCATAGTGTTAGCCTTTTAAGCTAAAGATTGGTGACTCCCAACCACCCTTAGCTGCATGCCTCAACTCAACCCCGCCCCATGATTTGCCATTCTAGTCTTTTCCTGACTAGTCTTCTTAACCATTCTTCCCCCAAAAGTTATAGCCCATACTTTCCCAAACGAGCCAACTCCTCAAAGCACTGAAAAACCTAAAACTGAGCCCTGAACCTGACCATGACACTAAGCTTCTTCGATCAATTTATGAGCCCCTCTTACCTAGGTATCCCCCTTATAGCCCTCGCCCTTAGTCTTCCTTGAACCCTGTATCCAACCCCCTCCACACGATGACTAAACAACCGACTATTAACCCTCCGAAGCTGGTTTATTAATCGATTTACCCAACAACCCCTCCTGCCTTTAAACCCTGGAGGACACAAATGAGCACTGCTTCTAACATCCCTCATACTATTCCTTATCACCCTCAACATGCTCGGGCTACTACCATATACATTCACCCCCACCACACAACTGTCCCTCAACATAGGACTTGCTGTCCCTCTTTGACTGGCCACAGTCATTATTGGAATGCGAAACCAACCAACCATTGCGCTAGGCCATCTCCTGCCAGAAGGAACCCCCACCCTCTTAATCCCTGTCCTTATTATCATCGAGACAATTAGCCTATTTATTCGCCCTTTAGCCCTAGGAGTCCGATTAACAGCCAACCTCACAGCTGGCCATCTCCTAATCCAACTAATCGCCACAGCTGCCTTCGTCCTCCTCCCCCTAATGCCAACTGTTGCAATTCTCACAGCAACGCTCTTATTCCTCTTAACCCTCCTAGAAGTGGCCGTAGCAATAATTCAAGCTTACGTCTTTGTTCTTCTTCTAAGCCTCTACCTACAAGAAAACGTCTAATGGCCCACCAAGCACACGCATACCACATAGTTGACCCCAGCCCTTGACCCCTAACAGGCGCAGTTGCTGCCCTACTAATAACATCAGGTCTCGCAATTTGATTCCACTTCCACTCCACAACACTAATGTCCCTTGGACTAGCCCTTCTTATCTTAACAATGTACCAATGATGGCGAGACATCGTGCGAGAAGGCACATTCCAAGGACACCACACGCCTCCCGTACAAAAAGGTCTTCGATACGGAATAATCCTCTTCATCACTTCTGAAGTTTTCTTCTTCGTAGGATTTTTCTGAGCCTTTTATCACGCAAGTCTTGCACCTACGCCAGAACTAGGAGGCTGCTGACCACCCACAGGCATCACCCCCCTAGACCCATTTGAAGTACCTCTTCTAAACACAGCCGTTCTACTTGCCTCGGGAGTAACAGTCACCTGAGCCCACCACAGCATCATAGAAGGCGAACGAAAACAGGCAATCCAGTCCCTCCTACTAACAATTCTACTTGGCTTCTACTTTACCTTCCTTCAAGCATTAGAATACTATGAAGCCCCCTTCACACTCGCTGACGGGGTCTACGGCTCCACCTTCTTCGTAGCAACAGGCTTCCACGGCCTCCATGTTATCATTGGCTCTACCTTCTTAGCCGTCTGCCTGCTCCGTCAAGTCCAATACCACTTCACATCTGAGCACCACTTTGGATTTGAAGCTGCTGCTTGATACTGACACTTCGTAGACGTCGTTTGACTATTCCTTTACATCTCCATCTACTGATGAGGCTCATAATCTTTCTAGTACTAAAGCTAGTATTAGTGACTTCCAATCACCAGGTCTTGGTTAAAATCCAAGGAAAGATAATGAACTTAGTCACAACAATTATTGCTATCGCCATCACACTCTCTACAATCCTGGCCATCGTCTCCTTCTGACTACCGCAAATAACACCTGAGCACGAAAAACTCTCCCCCTATGAATGTGGCTTTGACCCACTTGGCTCCGCCCGCCTCCCCTTTTCTCTCCGATTTTTCCTTGTTGCAATTCTTTTCCTCCTTTTTGACCTAGAAATTGCTCTTCTCCTCCCTCTCCCATGAGGAGACCAACTCTCTTCTCCCCTACTAACCTTCTTTTGGGCCTCGGCTGTATTAATTCTCCTCACTCTAGGCCTTATCTACGAATGACTTCAAGGAGGCCTCGAATGGGCTGAATAGGCTATTAGTTTAAGAAAAACATTTGATTTCGGCTCAAAAAATTGTGGTTAAAGTCCACAACCGCCTAATGACCCCCGTCCACTTCACCTTTTCCTCAGCCTTTATACTAGGGTTAACAGGACTAGCATTCCACCGAACCCACCTCCTCTCCGCCCCCCTATGCTTAGAGGGAATAATACTTTCTTTATTTATTGCCTTATCCCTATGGGCCCTACAATTAAACACCACCCACTTTTCAGCTTCCCCAATACTTCTCCTGGCATTCTCTGCCTGTGAAGCAAGTGCAGGGCTTGCCCTCCTAGTAGCCACCGCCCGTACCCACGGAACCGACCGTCTTCAAAGCCTAAACCTTCTACAATGCTAAAAATCCTAGTCCCAACCCTAATGCTCATCCCAACAACTTGGCTAACCCCAGCCAAATGACTCTGGCCCACAACCCTTCTGCATAGTCTAATCATCGCACTGGCTAGCCTCACCTGACTAAAAAACCTCTCAAAAACAGGTTGGTCCTGCCTCAGCCCCTACATAGCAACGGATCCTCTATCTACCCCCCTTCTAGTCCTTACCTGCTGACTTCTCCCTCTTATAATCCTTGCCAGTCAAAACCACACAGCCCTAGAACCCATCAACCGCCAACGTATATACATCACACTCCTGACTTCCTTGCAAATCTTCTTAATTATAGCCTTCGGCGCTACTGAAATCATTATGTTCTATGTTATATTTGAGGCTACCCTTATTCCCACCCTCTTCCTAATCACTCGTTGAGGCAACCAAACAGAACGACTTAACGCCGGCACCTACTTCCTATTTTATACCTTAGCAGGGTCCCTTCCCCCCCTTGTCGCTCTCCTCCTTCTCCAGAACAACACTGGAACACTCTCCCTCCTTACACTACAATTTTCCAACCCCCTTCAACTCACAACCTACGCGGACAAGCTATGATGAGCGGGCTGCCTCTTAGCTTTCCTGGTTAAAATACCGCTCTACGGCGTTCACCTTTGACTCCCCAAAGCCCACGTAGAAGCTCCCGTTGCAGGGTCAATGATTCTTGCTGCTGTCCTCCTGAAACTAGGAGGCTACGGAATGATGCGAATACTAGTAGTACTAGAACCGCTAACCAAAGAACTTAGCTACCCCTTCATCGTCCTAGCACTCTGAGGGGTCATCATGACCGGCTCAATCTGCTTACGCCAAACTGACCTAAAATCCCTAATTGCCTACTCTTCTGTAAGCCATATAGGTCTTGTAGTAGGAGGCATCCTTATCCAAACACCCTGAGGCTTTACCGGAGCCCTCATCTTAATAATCGCCCACGGCCTAACATCGTCCGCCCTCTTCTGCTTAGCAAACACCAACTATGAACGTACACATAGCCGAACTATGGTTCTCGCACGAGGACTCCAAATAGCCCTCCCCCTCATAACAACCTGATGATTCATTGCTAGCCTGGCCAACCTTGCCCTTCCTCCCCTCCCCAACCTCATAGGAGAACTAATGATTATTACATCCCTATTCAACTGATCTTGATGAACCCTAATCCTAACAGGAGCAGGCACCCTAATCACCGCAGGCTACTCCCTCTACATATTCCTTATAACCCAACGAGGACCGCTACCAGCACACATCATCGCCCTTGACCCCTCCCACTCTCGAGAACATCTCTTAATGGCCCTCCACTTACTTCCACTAATCCTCCTAATCCTCAAACCCGAGCTAATTTGAGGTTGAGCCGCTTGTAGATATAGTTTAACTAAAACATTAGATTGTGATTCTAAAGACAGAGGTTAAAACCCTCTTATCCACCGAGAGAGGCTCGCTAGCAACGAAGACTGCTAATCTTCGTCACCTTGGTTGAACCCCTGGGCTCACTCGCAACGCTTCTAAAGGATAACAGCTCATCCGTTGGTCTTAGGAACCAAAAACTCTTGGTGCAAATCCAAGTAGCAGCTATGCATCCCACCTCCCTAATAATAACCTCCAGCTTAATCATTATTTTTGCATTACTAATCTACCCCGTACTCACCACCCTCAGCCCCGACCCCAAAGAAACTAATTGAGCCCTAATTCAGGTCAAAACAGCAGTAAAACTAGCCTTCTTTGTCAGCCTCCTTCCCCTATTTTTATTCCTCAACGAAGGTGCAGAAACAATCATCACCAATTGAAACTGAATAAACACCCTAACCTTTGACGTAAATATTAGCTTTAAATTTGATCACTACTCAATCATTTTTACCCCTATTGCCCTATACGTCACCTGATCAATTTTAGAGTTCGCATCCTGATACATACACGCCGACCCATTCATAAACCGTTTCTTCAAATACCTCCTTGTCTTCCTAATCGCTATGATTATCCTAGTCACAGCCAACAACATATTCCAAATTTTTATTGGCTGAGAGGGTGTAGGCATTATATCCTTCCTGCTAATCGGCTGATGATATGGCCGAGCCGATGCAAACACAGCCGCTCTCCAGGCAGTCCTCTACAACCGAGTAGGAGACATTGGCCTAATCTTCGCCATAGCATGAATAGCAACCAACCTAAACTCCTGAGAAATACAACAAATATTTGCAGCCGCCAAAAACATAGACCTCACCTTCCCCCTCCTAGGACTTATCCTCGCAGCCACCGGAAAATCGGCCCAATTCGGCCTTCACCCGTGACTTCCCTCTGCCATGGAGGGCCCCACACCGGTCTCTGCCCTACTGCATTCAAGCACAATGGTCGTTGCTGGCATCTTTCTCCTAGTCCGTATAAGCCCCCTTATAGAAAACAACCAAACGGCACTTACAACCTGCCTATGTCTAGGAGCTCTTACAACCCTATTTACCGCTACCTGCGCCCTCACACAAAACGACATTAAAAAAATCGTTGCCTTCTCCACATCTAGTCAACTAGGCTTAATAATGGTCACCATCGGACTAAACCAACCCCAACTTGCATTCCTGCACATCTGCACGCACGCCTTCTTTAAAGCAATACTCTTCCTCTGCTCCGGCTCAATCATCCATAGCCTCAACGACGAACAGGACATCCGAAAAATAGGAGGAATGCACCACCTTACCCCTTTTACATCCTCCTGCCTGACCCTTGGCAGCCTCGCTCTAACGGGCACCCCCTTCCTAGCAGGCTTCTTCTCTAAAGACGCCATTATCGAAGCTCTAAACACATCCTACCTTAACGCCTGAGCCCTGGCCCTCACACTCCTAGCCACCTCCTTCACAGCCATCTACAGCCTGCGCGTAGTCTTCTTCGTCGCTATAGGCCACCCCCGATTCAACTCCCTCTCCCCAATCAACGAAAACAACCCCGCAGTTATTAACCCCATTAAACGACTGGCCTGAGGAAGCATCGTCGCTGGACTACTTATTACCTCTAACATTCTCCCTTTAAAAACACCCGTTATATCCATGCCTCCCCTCCTAAAACTAGCTGCCCTGACAGTCACCATTCTTGGCCTTCTCCTAGCACTAGAATTAGCATCCCTCACAAGCAAACAATTTAAACCCTCCCCCCTACTTACCCCCCACCATTTCTCTAACATGCTTGGCTTCTTCCCAGCGATTATTCACCGCCTCACCCCAAAACTCAACCTAACCCTGGGCCAAGCAATCGCAAGCCAAATAGTTGACCAAACCTGACTAGAAAAATCAGGCCCTAAAGCAATGGCCACCCTTAACACTCCCCTCATTACAACTACAAGCAACACCCAACAAGGAATAATCAAAACCTACCTAACCCTATTCCTCTTAACCTTTGCCCTCGCAACACTAATTTTTATCCTTTAAACTGCCCGAAGTGTGCCTCGACTTAATCCCCGAGTCAACTCCAGCACAACAAACAAAGTAAGCAGGAGAACTCATGCACTAATCACTAGCATCCCTCCCCCAAACGAATACATCAGCGCAACACCCCCAATATCCCCACGAAGCGTAGAAAATTCTCCTAACTCATCAACCGAGACCCAAGAAGACTCATACCACCCCCCTCAAAACAACCCAGAAATTAAAGCCACCCCCACCATATACATCACCATATAAGCTGCAACAGGCCGACTACCTCAACTCTCAGGATAAGGCTCAGCAGCAAGCGCCGCTGAATAAGCAAACACAACTAACATCCCTCCCAAATAAATCAAAAATAAAACCAAAGATAAAAAAGAGCCCCCATGTCCCACCAAAACCCCACACCCCAACCCTGCTACCACAACCAACCCTAAAGCAGCAAAGTATGGAGAAGGGTTAGAGGCAACCGCCACTAAACCTAGTACTAAACCAAATAAAAATAAAGACATAATATAAGTCATAATTCCTGCCAGGACTCTAACCAGGACTAATGGCTTGAAAAACCACCGTTATTATTCAACTACAAGAACCTCTAAATGGCAAGCCTACGCAAAACCCACCCACTACTAAAAATTGCTAACAACGCACTAGTTGACCTTCCCGCACCCTCCAATATTTCAGTATGATGAAACTTTGGCTCTCTACTTGGGCTTTGCTTAATTGCCCAAATCCTAACAGGACTATTCCTTGCTATACACTACACCTCTGACATTACTATGGCCTTCTCCTCTGTCGCACACATTTGCCGAGACGTAAACTACGGCTGACTAATTCGTAACCTCCACGCCAACGGTGCCTCCTTCTTCTTCATCTGCATTTACATACATATCGGTCGAGGCCTTTATTACGGCTCATACCTCTATAAAGAAACATGAAACATCGGGGTTGTGCTCCTCCTCCTAGTAATAGCAACTGCCTTCGTAGGCTACGTTCTCCCATGAGGTCAAATATCATTCTGAGGCGCCACCGTCATTACCAACCTACTCTCCGCCATTCCCTATGTTGGAAACACCCTCGTCCAATGAATCTGAGGCGGTTTCTCAGTAGACAACGCCACCCTCACTCGCTTCTTCGCATTCCACTTCCTACTGCCATTCATTATTGCAGCCGTTACTATACTCCACCTACTCTTCCTACACGAAACAGGATCCAATAATCCCCTTGGCCTAAACTCAGACGTAGACAAAATTTCCTTCCACCCCTACTTCTCATACAAAGACCTGCTAGGCTTCGTAGTCGTACTCATTGCACTAACCTCCCTCGCACTGTTTACCCAAAATCTTCTCGGCGACCCAGACAACTTCACTCCTGCCAACCCACTAGTAACACCCCCTCATATTAAACCAGAATGATACTTCCTCTTTGCATACGCCATTCTTCGCTCAATTCCCAACAAACTATGCGGCGTTCTAGCCCTCCTCGCCTCAATCCTCGTTCTTATGGTTGTCCCTATCCTCCACACCTCAAAACAACGAGGCCTGACATTCCGACCCGTAACCCTGTTCCTATTCTGAACTTTAATCGCAAACGTCGCCATCCTTACCTGAATTGGTGGAATGCCCGTCGAACATCCATTCATTATCATCGGACAAGTCGCCTCCGTCCTATACTTTTCCCTGTTCCTAGTATTTGCCCCACTGGCAGGGTGACTAGAGAACAAAGCCCTTGGATGACTATGCATTAGTAGCTCAGTTTCAGAGCGCCGGTCTTGTAAACCGGATGCCAGGGGTTAAAATCCCCTCTTCTGCTCAAAGAGAAGGGATTTTAACCCTCACCACTAACTCCCAAAGCTAGTATTCTAAGCTAAACTACTCTTTGCATTGTACATATATGTACTTACACCATATATTTATATTAACCATATATTATAATGATGTCCAGAGGACATACTATGGTTTATTCCACTAAACTAGGTCACAAAAGCATTTATGGCACCACCAATCAACTATTACTATCACTAAAACCAAAAGATGGTCTACTTAAAATATTATTGTTTCTGAACAGAACGAAATTGCATAACTTAAACGTATAACTCATAACTCAAAGATATACCAAGTCCCCAACATCTCGCCAAACCTCAAAATTTTAATGTAGTAAGAACCGACCAACCTATGATTACTGACTGCATACGGTTATTGAAGGTGAGGGACAATAATTGTGGGGGTTTCACTCAGTGAATTATTCCTGGCATTTGGTTCCTACTTCAGGGCCATGGATTGATATTACTCCTCACACTTTCATCGACGCTTGCATAAGTTAATGGTGGTAATACATACTCCTCGTTACCCACCATGCCGGGCGTTCTCTCCAGAGTGTGGTTGGTTCTCTTTTTCCGGTTTCCTTTCACTTGACATTTCAGAGTGCATACAGTAATGACTTATTAAGGTTGAACATTTTCCTTGCAAGCGTTATATATGATGAGTGGTGAAAAGACATAAAACAAGAATTGCATACTTGGATATCAAGAGCATAATGATGTGATATTACTCCTAAGATATCTAAGATACCCCCTGGGAATTTTGCGTAAAACCCCCCTACCCCCCTACACTCCTGAGATCGCTAATAATCCTGAAAACCCCCCGTAAACAGGAAAACCTCAAGTAGTATATTTTTAGCCCAAAATGCATCTATTTACATTATTTAAATAATGCACAC